AGAATCCTTAGGAAAAGCATTTCATCTCGCGACCGAGCTAAAAAATTTATCGATGTCTCTAGTAAACTAAAGTCATTGTTTAATAGCTATTTTGCTTCAATTTTCCCTATACAAAAAATTCAAATTGAAGATTTAGTTACGATTATAAATAAACTTTCTTTCTTTATCCATGGATTCCTTACTCATACTCATTCAATTGGAAGTATTGATCCAATTAAAAAAAATTATGTTTCGTAATTTCATAATCCAATATCCAATTTTTCAATTTATAATTGACTCTTGGACACAAATCACGAGAATGTATATTCTTCCTCGAATTTTTCATTGAAAGGTAAAGGCTTAAATCCTTTTTACGAGATAAAGTTTTTGTTTTGATCGGAATGGGTTATTAATCAAACCGAGGGACCCCTTAACTGTTAAGGGATTAACAGAACGAATCACACTTTTACCACTAAACTATACCCGCTACAATCCGATTATTGTATATAAATCGACTTTTTGTCGAACAAGAAACTTGGTCGTAATCAAAAGTATAGGATCAAAAAAGAATCATGCAAATTAGAGCGTTAACCCGAGGACTTAAGAGATTAGGAAAAGAGAACTCATTTAAATAACTAAATACCAAGTCTTTTGCTGGAGTTTTTTGACGGATATGGGTTGACAAAACTATTTAAGCCGTAACATAAAAATGCATTGTTCAAAAATTCATAGTTCATTTGTTTTCTTATCTTATTTTTTTTATTTACATTTGTTTACTTTAACTGATTTTTTACTGAAAAAAAAAAGTAAATAAAAGATAAAGCTAAGAAATTAAGATAGGAACTGACATTTTGATTATATATCAAAATAGCAAAGGAACCGAAATAGTCCTTATTATGATTGTTTCAATATCAATAATAAGAATTTGTGTTTTCAAATTCAAATTAAATAAATCATTTTAATTTGATTCCTTGGAACAAAAGAGGCCCGGCCCAGCTAGGTACTGACCAGGCCAAGCCGTATAAAGAAAAGGTTTCTTTGGACAAAATCAAAGAGGGATCCTTTGTATTTTATTTATTATTATTTAGTTTTAAATATTATATTAGTTGAAAAACTATAAATAAACTAAAGAAAAAGAAAGGGGCCTTTTTCAAGCCCTAATTTTGCTTATGTAACATAATAATTATCCTTTTTCAATTGGGGGAAAGATGGCTGAGTGGACTAAAGCGTCGGATTGCTAATCCGTTGTACGAGTTTTTCGTACCGAGGGTTCGAATCCCTCTCTTTCCGTTTTCGTCGATAACTTTTTGTTTCCTTTCAAATTTTTCGTGAGTTAGTTCTTTATTTAAGTTTTTTTAGTTATTTTATAATAGTTAAAATTATATAGTTAAAAATGTGAAGTAGCTAAAATCTTACTAAGAACATTTCAGAACATTTCAAAATCGAGTAAAAAAAAAACCTTATTTCTTTTTATTCTTCACGTCCAGGATTACGTCCCGGATCATTAGATAGAAATCCGAAGATGAATAGAGAGACAAAGAATATTACTATCGTGTAAACAAATAGTTTTAGAGTAAGCATTACACAATCTCCAAGAATTATTTTTTTAGGAAAAAAGAGAATAGATTCTCTATTTGTATATTTGTATTTTATACCGCATATCCTAGTATGTATGTTTCTATTTTTATTTTGACACCAATAAATAAACTAACGTTCTTTTGATTTGAGATGAGAAATAGAAAAGAATTTTCAAAAAATTCATTTATAATATTTTTTTTTCATATAAATAAAGTGTATTTTTTCATTACCAAAAATATTCTTTCATACCCACAAATTGTGTAAGACTCCAAGAGGTTTTGCAATGGAAAAAGTCAGAATAAGGAAGTGAAACGTGGTGATCCCGATTTATTATGGTTATACCAGAATTTCAATATTTGACTCGAGGTTTCACAGATACTTTAAGACTTATCTGATCTTATCAATTGGTAAATTTTTTTTTTTCGAATAAATCAGCAATTTGTCTAGGACAGTATTAAAAATCTCATCGAAAACTTACAGCAGCTTGCCAAACAAAAGCTAAGAGAAAAAATAGCACAGGTATTACTGGCATAACATCTACGATTGGATTGAAAAAAGCATAGGCCTCAGGCAATTTGGCGACGAAAAAACTACTTGAATAAAGGACAGAATTAAGACAGATACAGATCAAACTAAATATATTAAGCATAAAAACCATTTTGTTCTTGAGGATAATTGTATTTATTTTGATTGAGTTATTAATAAGTTGAGTTATTGATAGAAGGGAAAATTAATAAAAATAAATTAGATAGACCAAAAGAACTTCTTTGATTTGAACTCGTCCAATCAAAACTCCTTCAACTTCAACTCTCAAATCAAAAGTGAATAGAATAAATCATACTTTCATACAATATCTTAATTGAATTAGATGTAATGATCAATAAATTCATCAGTTTAATTCTATATCTACACATAGCACAATTCTATCAAGAATCTAATTTATTTTATAGATATTTAAGATATTTAGACTGAAGTTGACGAACAACCAATAACAATATTAGTGTTTATTAGTGTCAAGTATAAATGTAAATGGGGCGTGGCCAAGTGGTAAGGCAACGGGTTTTGGTCCCGTTATTCGGAGGTTCGAATCCTTCCGTCCCAGAGCAATCCGTCCACATATCCAAAACAGTATGATAATATCATATACTTAACCCATATGAATCATAGAATATTTGATATATATAATATATATATTATATCAGAATAAAGGTTACTTTTTTGAAGCTATAAAATTGAAAAAAAAAAAATTGAATTCTTATTCTTAATGAGTCTTCTCTGAATCATATCTTTTTCACAAATTGAATCGAATTCAAATAACACGCAGATGTAATAGAATCTATTTGTGATCTATAAATATTAAATATAGAATAGCTAGAATTTATTTCAGTAACAATAGTTTAGTCTATCTGATACATAGATTCCATAGTTTTTTATTTCGATTCTTTTTTTTTTTCAATCAGTATGAAAAAAAATAAAATATATAGCAACCTAAATCTTCTTTTACATCATTCTTTATCCACTATTTCATTAAAAAAAGAAATTGGATTTTTTTAATCATTGATGATTTAATACAAATCTGGATTTATCTTTCTCGTATGATGATAAAATGCAATGTGGTCTTACTATAAACTATAAACTATAAAATCTTATTCAAATAATGATATGGAGGTCAGAAAATTTTCAATCAATTAGATTAAATTGATGATTTCTTAGGAGTTCTTAGTACTCGAATAAGTGTGAAATTGGTGAATTTATCCTATCAGGTTACTTGAAGATCCAGATTCAAAGAGAACTTATTTATTTGTTTGAATTTTATTCGTGTTATTTTTATTTATAATTAGTATTTATAATATTTTAAAATATTATAGATTTATATATTTTAATATTTATAAATATATGTTTCTGGGGTTAATGCTTAGACTTCTTCAGAAACTCTATTTCATATAGAAGGAAAAAAAAAATAAAGTATAGATTACTAGGTATTGATCGAACCAATGACTATTCATAATTCCATAATGGAATTAATTACATACTGGTTCCAAACTAAAGGAATGTTATGGTAAAACTTCGTTTAAAACGATGTGGTAGAAGGCAACGTGCGACTTGAAGGATATGATCCACTGTGGATTCTTACATCCACCACTTTTTATTATTATATTAGGAATGAAAGTGCTTTTGGCTCGACATCGTTTGTTCTGTTCACTAGAACTCTCATTTTTTTTTGGGGGGGGGGGGGGTTGTAATATAAACCGTATCATACATGATGGAGCTCGAGCAGAACGTATTGATTCGTTTTTCGGAGGCAAGAATCTAGGGTTAGTATCAATTAATAAATTGAGACAACTTTGTAAGTCTATTTTTGATATAGAAATCTAAAGGATCAAATTCAAGTAAGTTTCAAATTCAAAAGTAAAATCTTTTGGAATTGGTAAAATCCTTTCGCTCAAATCAAAAGTGTATTACACAAGAATCAACCATTCATATGATTGTTTGATAGAAAGAAATCACAAAAAATGGTGTGTTGCTGCCATTTTGAAACGATTAACTATCACCGAAGTAATATCTAAACCTAATGATTCAAGGCAAAGATAAAGGATCCTAGAACAAGGAAATACCGTTTTCAATTGTCTTAACAACTAGAACTAGATTAAATCAAAATAGATTCGAAAGGAGACAGATAAAAAAGGGATTAGAGACCGCTCAATAATCAATAAATGAAATACTTAAAAGGTTTTCTTTGCGAGTTATACAACTTGAGTTATGAGAGTGCAAATTACAAATATGAAAATCCTTTTTTGTTGGGGAAAGAGTAAGAAACAAGTATTTAAATCATATAATAAAGAAAGAGAATTCTTGGTCTAATTGATTTGATGATTTTATGGATCTATTTGCCATTCTAATTTTGTATATAAACATAACTTGAATTTTCTTGAGCCGTACGAGGAGAAAACTTCTTATACGTTTCTCGGGGGGGTTTCTCTACATCTATCCCAATGAGCCATTTATCGAATCGTTGCAATTGATGTTCGATCCCGAAGAGAAGGAAGAGCTCTTCGGAAAGTGGGTTTTTATGATCCGATAAAGAATCAAACTTATTTAAACGTTCCTGTTATTCTATATTTTCTTGAAAAAGGCGCTCAGCCTACAGGAACTGTTTATGATATTTCAAAGAAGGCGGGGGTTTTTATAGAACTTCGCCTTAATCACCAAACAAAATTAAATTAATGAAATATAAATATATATAAATTAAAGAAGGTAAGGTAAGGTGTGGATGATTTGTATAGATTTTTGTATAATCTTTTCAATTTATATCATATTTAATTTATTTTTTCTACTTATAAAATGTCGTCTTTTATAACGATAAAAATCTATTTTATTGGTTTTATTGATGTATATAGATGAGAAAAATATCGAGAGAATAAACAATTTGGTCTTAAATTTTTGATATTATTGGCATGTCAATGGGTGTTTTTTATTTTTCATTGGAATTCGATGAACAAATAAAAAAGCAAAGGGTTAAGCTTGCTTTTTTTACTTTGTACTTAATATTAATACTTATATTGATTGATATTAATTGAATAAACCTGGGATTTTTATACTTCTTTTTTAATTTATTCGTCCGCCTACACTCTTTTGTATATATGTCAATTATATATCTAGTGCCGATCCAACATAAATTCTTAGTTCTTGGTTTTCATTTTAATAAATTGAAAAAATTTAATTAAAATGAAAATTGAAATAATAATCTCAATTTAAATTTCTAATGTTTTTATATTTCTCCATTGTATTCTTTATTTCAACATTTACATTTATATTGACAACAGTGTATCAAATAAATATAATCCGATTATGGATAAATGAATCTACTTATCTCCGTCCCATAGATTTGATTTTATTTCATTCAAATAAATGTTTCATTTGATTTGCTGTGATACAAGAAGTCTTTTTTTTTTTTTTAATGATTTTAATAGAATATTAAATTAAAGTAGAATATTCAAATAGAATATATGGATGACATAAGAGACAAGAGTTGATCTACAAATATTTTTATTTTCATCGATTTTTATATCTGAAACTTTTTTTTTGATTTTCATCGGATCTGTTCATTTTTATTATGTTCATAATTGATTATTAATTTTTAGATTTTTGTTTTTCCTTTTTTAAATGTTTTTATTTCGTTGTACAATTCAACCTCTTTATTTATTGTTTATTGGGATTCCGATTGTATCTATACATTCTAATTATTTTAGTTCGGGTTGCTAACTCAACGGTAGAGTACTCGGCTTTTAAGTGCGGCTAGCATCTTTTACACATTTGTATGAAGCAACGGATTCGTCTATACCATCGGTAGAGTTTGTAAGACCGCGACTGATCCTGAAAGGAATGAATGGAAAAAGCAGCATGTCGTATCAATAGTCAATAGAGAATTCTAAAGAATATTTCATTCTTACCCTATGAGGTTGTGTAAATTGTTTGAATTCTTGGCGTGGAACAAAATCCATTTAAAAATCAAAGAAATAAAAACTAAATTTTAAATTTAAAGTTGGGTTGAGTAAATAAATGGATAGAGCCCTACTATAGTCTATAGCTATAGGTTCCAATTCTAGGAAAACAAAAAGTAACGAGCTCCTGTTCTTAATTTTTGAATGATTACCCGATCCCGATCTAATTAAACGTTAAAAATATATTAGTGCTTGACGCGGGAAAGGCTTTTCTCATGAGTGTATTATCAATCAATTTTTTATGAATCCTAAACTATTAGCTATTTCCATCTCCATTATGGGGTGGAGATAAATGTGTAGAAGAAGGCAGTATATTGATAAAGATATATATATATCTTTTTTTTTTTTTTCAAAATCAAAAGAGCGATTGGATTGCAAAAATAAAGGATTTCTAAACGGCTTTTTATCCTAGAATGAACCTAAACCAATTAGGTGAAAAAAGAGAGGCTAGAGAGTCCGTTGATGAGTCTTCCCTTATTTCCGAGGTATCGATTTTTTTCTTACTATACATACCTTGTTTTACCTGTATCGTACTATGTATCATTTGATAACCCAATAAAGCCCATCCTATTTTCGGTTCAAACCTAATTTTAAATGGCGGAATTTCAAGGATATTTAGAACTAGATAGATCTTGGAAACCTGACCTCCTATACCCACTTATCTTTCGGGAGTATATTTATGCATTTGCTCATGATCATGGTTTAAATAGATCGAATTTGTTGGAAAATGTAGGTTATAACAATAAATCTAGTTTACTAATTGTAAAACGTTTAATTTCTCGAATGTATCAACAGAATCATTTTATTAGTTCTGCTAATGATTCGAACCAAAATCAACTTTTTGGGTACAATAAGAATTTGTATTCTCAAATGATATCAGAGGGATTTGCAGTCATTGTGGAAATTCCATTTTCCCTACGATTAGTATCTTGCTTAAAGGGGACAGAAATCGTAAAATATTATAATTTACGATCAATTCATTCAATATTTCCTTTTTTAGAGGACAAATTCTCACATTTAAATTATGTATCAGATGTATTAATACCCTACCCGATTCATCTGGAAATTTTAGTTCAAACCCTTCGCTACTGGGTAAAAGATGCCTCTTCTTTGCATTTATTACGGTTTTTTCTTCATGACTATTATAATTGGAATAGTTTTATTATTCCAAATAAATATATTTCTATTTTTTCAAAAAGTAATCCAAGATTATTCTTGTTCTTATATAATTCTCATGTTTTTGAATACGAATCCATCTTACTTTTTCTACGTAACCAATCTTCTCATTTACGATTAACATCTTCTGGGGGCTTTTTTGAGCGAATATATTTCTATGGAAAAATAAAACATCCCGTAGAAGAAGTCTTTGCTAATGATTTTCCGACTAGCTTATGGTTCTTCGAGGATTTCTTAATGCATTATGTTAGATATCAAGGAAAAT